TAAAAATATTCCCCGAATTCCCCGTTGATACGACATGCTGTTTTTTCCATTCATTCCTTTCAGGATCAGTCGTGGTCTTACAAACTCTACCGATAGTATGGACGAATCTGTTACTTCATACAAATGTGTAAAAGATGCTAGCCGCACTTAAAAGCCGAGTACTCTACCATTGAGTTAGCAACCCGAATAAAAAAAAAGAATTAGTATGTGCAGATACAATCAGAATCAAAAACGAAATGGAATTGCACGACGTAATCAAATAAAATATCAAATGGAATCAAATAAAAAAAAAATGGATATACCGTCTCTTGTATCTTATCTTATGTTATCCCTTCTTAGATTATCTATTTTTTTTTTTGAATCAAAATTTTTATATCACACAAAAGTAACTTCTTGTATCACAGAAAATCCAATGAGCCCATCATGTGAATTGAATGAAGTAAAATAAAAAAAAAACCAAGTCTATGAAGCGGAGATAACTAGATCTATTTATCCACAATCGGATTATATTTGTTTGATCCACTGTTGTCAATATGAATGTGAATAGTGAAAAACGAATACAATGGAGAACACAAAAGAATAAAAAAAAAAAAATAGAAATAACAATTTCAATTGAATATCTTTCTTTTTTGATTTATATTTCATTATTCAATTTAATTAGTCAATTGAAATATCTATTTATTAATATTTCATCTATAAATTTTATATTTCTATTAATTGAAATAAATAGAAATATAATATATATAAAATATATAATAATTCAAATGAAAAAAAGAGAAAATAAATAAAAAAAGAAAAAACTACGGAGTTGTGTTGGATTGGCACGATAGAGATAATGAACATAAATAGAAAAAAAAAGTGTAGGCGAAAGAATAAATTAAGGTAAGGAAGAAGTAAAGTAGAAAAAAATCTCGGGTTTATTCAATCAATAAATAAATAAATATAAGTAGAATAAACAAGCGTAATCCCTTGTGTTTTTTTATTTGTTCATAGATTTCCAACAAAAACCAACCCATTGATGGTAATGTCAAAATTTTCTATTTCTAGTATAAAACCAATTATTTCATTTATTCACTTGATTGATCTTTAATAAATAAGTGTAGTAGAACAAGAGAGGGGGGAAATAATAGAGAAAAGGTTATCCAAAGCTATAGACAAGTCATCCACACCCTCTTTTTTTTTTATTTCATTAATTGCATTTTTCGGTTATTGATTCAGGTCAAATTCCGTAAAAACCGCAGCCCTCTTTGAAATATCATGAACAGTTCCTGTAGGTTGAGCACCTTTTTCAAGAAAATATAGAATTGCAGGAACATTTAAATAGGTTTGATTCTTTATCGGATCATAAAAACCCACTTTACGAAGATCTCTTCCCTCTCTTCGGGATCGAACATCAATTGCAACGATTCGATAAACGGCTCATTGGGATAGATGTAGATTAACAATACCCCCCCCCAGAACCGTATAAGAAGTTTTCTCCTCGTACGGCTCGAGAAAATTGGAAGTTATGTATATGTATAGAATTCTAATTAATGTAAAATAGATCCATAGATTATCAAATCAATTAGACTATGATTTCATTTTTTTTTTTTATTCTTTTCCAAAAAAGAAATAAAAAAAAAATTCTTATTTGTATCCTCATAACTCAAGTTGGGTAACTCTCACTCAAAGGAAAACCTTTAAGCATTTCATTTATTGAGCCGTCTATAACCCCCTTTTTGCCTGTCTCCTTTAGAATCTATTCTATTCTTCATTCTGATCTAGTTTAGTTATTGAGACAATTAACAAGTTTAGTTATTAAAACAATTAAAAAAGGTATTTCCTTGTTCCGGGATCCTTTATCTTTGCTTTGAATCATTGGGTTTAGACATTACTTCGGTGATCTTTAATCCTTTCAAAATGGCAGCAACATACCATTTTTTGTGATTTCTTTTTATCAAAGAACCATATGAATGATTGATTCTCGCGTGATACACTTTTGATCAAAAGAGTTTTCCTAATTCCAACAAATTTGATGTTTGAATTTGAAACTTGCTTGAATTGGATCCTTTCGATTTCTATATCGAAAATATACTTACGAAGTTGTTTCAACTTATTGATTGACACTAACCCTAGATCTCCGCCCCTGATAAATGAATTAATACTTTCTACTCGAGCTCCATCATGTAATATTTACATTAAAACTTCCCCAAAATGAAATGAGGGTTATAGTGGAACAGAACAAACGATGTCGAGCCAAGAGCATCTTCATTCCTATATATAAAAGAAAATGGTGGATGTAAGATAAGAATCCACAGTTGATCATGTCCTTCAAGTCGCACGTTGCTTTCTACCACATCGTTTTAAACGAAGTTTTACCATAACCTCTAGTTTCTTGGAACTGGTATGTAATTGATTCAATTATGGAATCATGAATAGTCATTGGTTTAGTTGGTACATAGTTATCTATACTGTTATGAATGGGTAGTTTCTTAAAAAGTATCAGCAAGAATTCCATTTTTTTTTAAACCCACATTTTCTTTTAGATATTGGATTTTCTTTTAGTATATTGGATGAATACAATTTTTTGTATGAATGCAATATTTATTTAATATGAAATGGAATATATATATTATTCTTTTTTTTTTTCTTTCTATAAATTTAGAAAAAATTACGAATAAATAAGAAATACGTTCTTTTTGAATCCGCATTTTCAAGTTTCTTGATAGGATGGATTCGCCAGTTTAACACTTCTTCAAGTACCAAGGATTCATAGGAAATCATTCAAAATAATTGATTGAAAGTTTTCTACCTCGATATTATTATTTGACTAAAGTTTTCCAATAAGGGAAGGGACATTTTATTATCTTTTATTATCATAAAAAAACCTATTCGAATTAACCCATCAATGATTTAAAACAAATAGATAGATCAAAAACAAATCCAATTTTTTTTTACTCTAAATTATTTTAGCCTAAACCGGTCTTAAGAGACTTAATCCCATTGATTCAATTCAATTAGTACCAAAAACGCAAGCCCTTCGTATTTATAATTCCACAGAAATAAAATAATCAAGTTGCACACACCATTTAAGGGATAGAGAATAAGAGAGGCTTTCACATTTCGATTTTGAATTAAAATGACATCATGGAAAATATATGAGACGTAAGGTTTTTTTATGAATAACGAATTTCAAATATGAATATGAAAGATATGGACATACGATGAAAAGCCCGTCCTACTTTTTTTTTCATTCAAAAAGTCTTTTTTTTTTTTATCTATGTTCCCATCTTTTACCTAGATAAAAAATGGATTCAATTCCATCTACGTCTTATGGTATTTAAACTCGATTCAATTTGTGAAAAAAATATGATTTAGAGACGAATCAAAAATAAGAAAAATAATGATAAGAAAGAAGAATCACATTCTATCTAATATTAGACTCTTAAACAGAAGGTTGTTCAAAAAAGGCAATCTTTTTTTGATATGATAATTTTGATATGATTATATCATATATAATATTATGGAATATTATGATATATAATATCATAATACTATGATATATATAATACGCATACTCTGGGACGGAAGGATTCGAACCTCCGAATAGCGGGACCAAAACCCGTTGCCTTACCACTTGGCCACGCCCCATTTCTATTCAAGACTAATAAACACTAATATTGTTATTGGTTGTTCGTCAATTCCAGTCCAAATATTGATAGAATCAATTAGATTGTTGCTAGGATTTTGATACGTGTAGATATCGAATGAAACTGAATTTATTGATCATTAGATATAATTCAATTAAGATATTGTATGAAAGTAGGATTTCTTCTATATCTATTTTGATTTGAGAATGGAAGTTGATTGGCTGAGTTCAAATCAAAGAAAATAAAGGTTTTTTGACCTACCTTATGTTATTCATTTTTACCTTATCCCTTATATCAATAATAAGCTAATATCAATAATAAGATATTAATAACTCAATCAACTCAAAAAAAAATTATCTTCAAGAACAAAATGTTTGTTATGCTTAATATTTTAAGTTTAATCTGTATCTGTCTTAATTCTGTCCTTTATTCAAGTAGCTTTTTCTTAGCCAAATTACCCGAGGCCTACGCTTTTTTGAATCCAATAGTAGATATTATGCCAGTAATACCTGTGTTCTTTTTTTTATTAGCTTTTGTGTGGCAAGCTGCTGTAAGTTTTCGATGAGATTTTTCATACTGTCCTAGAAAAATTCATGATTTACTCGAAAAAAAAAATTCTAACAATTTCTAATATAAGATCAGATAAGTCTTACATACAGTCTGAACCGTTAAGTTAAATATTGAAATTCTTGTATAGCTGTGCTAAATCTAGATCACTCTCATTTTCTTGTTATAACTTTTTTTTCCATTGAACGACCCTATTAGAGTCCCCCACAATATATAATTTTTGGTATAAAAGAAAATTTTCATTAATAAACAACTCAACTCTGATTTTCTGAAATTTTTTTTTTTTTTTCTAGAAATCACTTCATTTCTTGGTGTCAAAAAATAGGGTATGCAGTATAAAAATAGAGAATCTATTCTCTTTTTTTTTTTTTTAATGCTATTGGAGATTGTGTAATGCTTACTCTAAAACTATTTGTTTATACAGTAGTGATATTCTTTGTTTCTCTCTTCATTTTCGGATTCCTATCTAATGACCCGGGACGTAATCCTGGACGTGAAGAATAAAAAATCTGATTTTTGTTTTCCTTGCTTGATTTGCAAATTTTTATCTATTCCACTCCACATCTTTCTTTAACTATAAAAATAAAAAAAAATACCAAGTCATCGACAGAAACGGAAAGAGAGGGATTCGAACCCTCGGTACGAAAAACGCGTACAACGGATTAGCAATCCGACGCTTTAATCCACTCAGCCATCTCTCCCCCAATTGAAAAATGAAAAAGAATAATTACTATGATACATTAAGTAAGGCTTGAAAAGAGCCCTTCTTTATCTCTCTTTATTATTTTATTATATCTTTATTATTTATTATATAGATAGCTATATAAATATATAGATAATATATATCTAAAAACTTTTATCAGAAATTCCAATTCCATTTAGATTTTAAATAAAGTAAGGGCTCAAAAGAGATATCTACAATCCAATATTTGAATATATAAATACCAATCTATTCAATGTTAATAAAAAAAATTTTGAATAAATTAAGAAAATCAAAAATCAAATGAAAATATATTAAATAATAAATAAAATCAATAAAAGTACCTTGTTTATTTCGTCCGAAAAGTCCCTTTTTATTTCCACGGCCTGGCCTGGTCAGTACCTAGCCGGGCTTTTTTTTTTGTTCCAATGAATCGTAGAAAAAATGATTTATTTTATTTGAAAACTCAAAATTCTTTTGAAATAAAATAACAAAAATTGAAACAACAATCATATCATAAGAAGGATTATTTCGATTCCTATGATACAGAATCAAATGATATAGAATCAAAGTGCCATTTCTTATTATTCTTTCTTTTTTTATTTACTTTTTTTTACTGGAATAAAAAAAACTTATCATTTAATTAGTTAAATGAGTCCTCGTTTACTAATCTCATTAGTCTTCCTGATAAAAATATGTCAACGCTCTCATTTTCATGATTTTATTTCTGATCCTATTTTTTTATTACTAGGACCTATTTTTGTGTTCGACAAAAGGTCGATTTATATGCAATAATAGCATTGTAGCGGGTATAGTTTAGTGGTAAAAGGGTGATTCGTTCTATTAACCCTTTAATAGTTAAAGGGTCTTTCGTTTGATTTATATTTCGATCAAAAACTTTATTTCTTAAAAGGATTTAATCCTTTTCCTATCGATGCAAAATTCGAGGAAAAATAGAAATTCTCGTGATTTGTATCCAAGAGTCCGTTATAAATTGAAAAAATTGGATCATGAAATTACGAAACAGAATTTTTTTTTGAATTGGATCCATACTTCCAATTGAACGAGTAAGGAATCCATGGATAAAGGTAGAAAGAACGGTCTATTTCTAATCGTAACTAAATCTTCAATTTGAGAGTTATATAAGGGAGATTGAAGCAAAACAAAATAGCTATTAAACAATGTCTTTGGTTTACTAGAGACATCGACAGATTATATTGTTTTAGCTCGTTGGAAACAAAAAAGACTTTTCCTAAGGATTATTTCAAATAGAAATAGGGAACGAAGTAACTAGAAAAGATTGTTAGAATCCTCTTTTCTTCTATAGGGATCATCTATAAAGCAGGTCCTTTTGAATGCATTCAGACAGAAAGGCTGACATAGATGTTATGGGTAGAATTTGTTTTTTTTTTTTCGTTTACATCTTTTTTTTCCATCTTCCATAAAGGAGCCGAATGAAATCAAAGTTTCACGTTCGGTTTTGAATTAGAGACGTTCAAAATGATGAATCAACGTCGACTATAACCCCTAGCCTTCCAAGCTAACGATGCGGGTTCGATTCCCGCTACCCGCTTATCTTATATATTTTATCTTCTATTTTTTTTATTAAAATCGTAATTTTATAGATTTCTTATTTTTTGATTACTATATTTCGAAATTCATAATAGACAAATATTTTTGAATTGATTCATTTCAAATTCGAATATTTTCATTCTATTTTATAATATAAAAAATTATTATTATATAAAGTACTCTATATTATTTTATAAAATAAGATAATTGAATTAATATCGAATAAAATGAATCTAGAATTACTATAAATCATAATAAGATCAATTTTACAATTGAATTTACAATTCAATTAATGGAATGCATCATTGAATTGAATAAGCAATTTCCGGAATTCGTGCACATCTTTTTTTTTATGAACAAAAGATGTGCAAATAAGAAAAAAATAGGAGTGAAATTAACTGTGACACGTTCATTAAAAAAAAACCCTTTTGTAGCAAATTATTTATTAAAAAAAATAAATAAGCTTAACACAAAGGAAGAAAAAGAAATAATAATAACTTGGTCACGAGCATCTACCATTATACCCACAATGATTGGTCATACTCTTGCTATTCATAATGGAAAGGAACATTTGCCTATTTATATAACAGATCGTATGGTAGGGCATAAGTTGGGAGAATTTGTGCCAACTCTAAATTTCCGGGGGCATTCGAAAAATGATAATAAATCTCGTCGTTAATAATTGAAATTATTAAAATCAGAAAATCAAATGAATAGAGATAAAATAAAGATACTTATGATTCATTAGTGAGAGGTGAACCTTATGATAAAGAAGACAAAAAAGAATGGATATACAGAAGTATACGCTTTAGGTCAACATATATGTATGTCCACTCACAAAGCACGAAGGGTAATTGATCAGATTCGTGGACGTTCTTACGAAGAAACACTTATGATACTAGAACTCCTGCCTTATCGAGCATGTTATCCCATTTTTAAATTGGTTTATTCTGTAGCAGCAAATGCTAGTCACAATATGGGTCTCAACGAAACCAATTTAGTCATTAGTAAAGCTGAGGTCAACAAAAGTATTACTGTGAAAAAATTAAAACCTCGAGCTCGAGGCCGAAGTTATCCGATAAAAGGACCCACTTGTTATATAACTATTGTATTAAAAGATATATCTTTAAATGAAGAAGAGTGTAAAAGATCCGAATACTCCATATTATGCTTAAAAAAACCTAAATGTATAAATAAATACGCGGATATCACATATTATAATATGGATAATAATGGAGGAGTATGGGACAAAAAATAAATCCACTCGGTTTTAGACTTGGTGCAACCCAAGGACATCGTTCTATTTGGTTTGCACAACCAAAAAAGTATTCTGAAGGTCTACAAGAAGATCAAAAAATACGAGATTGTATCAAAAATTATGTAAAAAAAAATATAAGAATATTCTCTGGTGTTGAGGGAATTGCACGTATCGAGATTCAAAAAAGAATTGATCTCATTCAAGTAATAATCTATATGGGCTTCCCAAAGTTATTAATAGAAAGTGGGTCTCGAAGAATCGAAGAATTACAAATGAATGTACAAAAAGAGTTAAATTTTGTCAACCGAAAACTAAACATTGCTATTACAAGACTTGAAAATCCTTACGGAAACCCTACTATTCTTGCAGAATTTATAGCCGGGCAGCTAAAGAATAGAGTTTCATTTCGAAAAGCAATGAAAAAAGCTATTGAATTAACTGAACAGGCAGGTATAAAGGGAATTCAAGTACAAATTGCCGGGCGTATAGACGGAAAAGAAATTGCACGTGTTGAATGGATCAGAGAAGGTAGGGTTCCTCTACAAACCATTCGAGCTAAAATTGATTATTGTTCCTATACAGTTTCAACTATCTATGGGATATTAGGGATTAAAATTTGGATATTTGTAGACGAGGAATAATAAGCCTTTCCTCAATTTATCTTTCTATTTTATTCAATCATAGAACAAAAAAAACGCATTCTTTTTTTTTTTGAATAGTAAATGAGAAATTCTATAGGCTTGAATCAAAATTCAATTAATTATTTGAAATAATTGCTATGCTTAGTGTGCGACTCGTTGGTTTTTCTGTTAGGATAAAAATGGACCTGACCATAACATAATATAATATGAACTAATAATTGAAAAAAAAATAACCAACTCATCGTTTCACATTATCTGGATCGAAAAAAGAAAGCAGTCAAGATATGTTATATTGGTCATGTCATATCATTGTAGCAACTGAAATCTTTTTTGCATAAACAAAAAGACCAATCTAATTATCAGGTGTGAGGCAGTAAAAGGATACGGATAAATGGAATGGTGAAAGAAAGAGAGAAAAAAAAAAAAATATCAATGATATAAGATTCCAATATGGAATATGTAAGGTCTATGAGTCATCTCATAAAAGGGAGTGTAAGAAAACAGCAATACTGATTGATTCAGAATTAGATTAATCTGTTAATAGAAGAAAAAAGCCAAGAGCCCCGAGTCACTAAAGACTGAGAAGATTGACTCAACAACAAATTTCATTCATTAGGGGCTCCATTGTAGAATTAAGACCTAACCATTAATCAAGAAATGATGGGGACGAGGGAACCCAAGAATACATAATATTCTGTTGAAAATAAATATTAATGATTCATTGGGTAGGATGGCGGAATCCACCCAAGACCAATCCATTAATTCGGAAAGGCCATTTCATGGGCTAAGCTTAGAACGTAAATACATATAAAAATAAAAAGAGTAAATATTCGCCCGCGAACTTTTTTTTATTCGCTTGAATTTCTATATTTTGGTCGATTAAAGACCCCCCCAAAAAAATAATAGATAATAAAAGAAAAGAGAAACCAAAATAAAATTATGTAAATCACGTATAACATCTATAAATAGAATACATATTTAGTTCTATCTCAAAAGAAGAGAGAAAAAAGGATAATAGATTAGATGAAATCTCAAAGAATACCCTAATTCAGTCTATTATTGACACTATATATGTATAGTCTATTCTTTTGGAATCATTTCATTCGTGAGGAGCTGGATGAGAAGAAACTCTCATGTCCGGTTCTGTAGTAGAGATGGAATTGATAAAAAACAACCATCCACTATAACCCCAAAAAAACTAGATTTCGTAAACACCATAGAGGAAGAATGAAAGGAATTTCGTATCGAGGTAATCATATTTGTTTCGGTAGATATGCTCTTCAGGCACTTGAACCCGCTTGGATCACATCTAGACAAATAGAAGCGGGACGACGAGCAATGACACGAAATGCACGACGTGGCGGAAAAATATGGGTACGTGTATTTCCAGACAAACCAGTTACAGTAAGACCCGCGGAAACACGTATGGGTTCGGGGAAAGGATCTCCTGAATATTGGGTAACTGTTGTTAAACCGGGTAGAATACTTTATGAAATGGGCGGAGTAGCAGAAAATATAGCCAGAAAAGCTATTTCAATAGCGGCGTCAAAAATGCCTATACGAACCCAATTCATTATTTCGGGATAGGAATGTAGAATCAAAGGAAAGCGGTCTTTGGTATGCAAAAAAAAAATTGCCATTTCAAATTTATTTTTTGTTTGGTTTGAACAAACAATATTTCTTTTTCTTTTTTTAGCCCTTTGAATTGAAAGAACAGATTCACAAAAATAATATGATTCAACCTCAAAGCCATTTGAATGTAGCAGATAACAGCGGGGCCCGAAAATTGATGTGTATTCGAATCATAGGAGCTAGTAATCGACGATATGCTCATATTGGTGATGTTATTATTGCTGTAATCAAAGAAGCAGTCCCAAATACACCTCTAGAAAGATCAGAAGTGATTAGAGCTGTAATTGTACGTACTTGTAAAGAACTCAAACGTGAAAACGGGATGATAATACGCTATGATGACAATGCTGCGGTTGTTATTGATCAAGAGGGAAATCCAAAAGGAACCCGCATTTTTGGTGTGATCCCCCGCGAATTGAGACAGTTAAATTTCACTAAAATTATTTCATTAGCACCTGAAGTGTTATAAGATGAGACCGAGATATAGTTAGAATATTTGAATGAAATTAATTAATTAATAGATTGTATCTCACGTATATACTTTTCAAAATTTCAAAATATTTGAATAAATAAAGAGCATGTTAATTATATTAAAATTCGAAAGAAACACTCATTTTGGTTTATCATGGGTAAGGATACTATTGCTAACCTAATAACCTCTATACGCAATGCTGACATGACTAGAAAAGAAATGGTTCGAATACCATCTACTAACATCACTGAAAACATTGTGAAAATACTTTTACGAGAGGGTTTTATTGAAAACGTAAGGAAACATTTAAAAAACAACCAAAATTTTTTGGTTTTAACCCTACGACATAAAAGGAATAGGAAAGGACCATTTAAAAGTTTTTTCAATTTAAAACAGATCAGTAGACCCGGTCTACGAATCTATTCTAACTATCAAAAAATTCCTAGAATTTTCGGAGGGATGGGGGTTGTAATTCTTTCCACTTCTAGGGGTATAATGACAGACCGAGAGGCTCGACTAGAAAAAGTGGGCGGAGAAATTTTGTGTTATATATGGTAATCTTTATAATATGCGAATTATATACAAAACTTCCCTATCTCTTTTTTGTAAAAAAAAAAAAGAGAGGATTTCTAATATGATATAAGTCTTGCTTCATTAGTTGATACTTCAAGGGTTTTCAGCAAAAATGAAAGAACAAAAATAAAGTGATGAAGGTTTAATTACAGAACCCCTGATATGTTCCGGGTTCATTGTCGTTTCGAGAATGGAGATAAAATTGTAGATTTTTTTTAGGACCAATTCAACATAGTACTATACAGATACTAGTGTGGAATAGTATTAAAATGAAAGTCAATTTTTATGATTCAACCATAGAACGTATAGTTTTATAAACTACAAAACAAAGATGCAAATAATTTTTTTGGTTTTCAATTTCAATATTCTTTTGTTTTGTAAGGATACACTTCTAAATTCAAAATTTCAAGAAACTTATTTTCTTCAAATAGGTAGATTCACAATTAAAGTAAGGAGTGACAGACAAATATGAAAATAAGAGCCTCCATTCGTAAAATTTGTGAAAAATGTCGACTGATCCGTAGGCGGAAACGAATTATAGTAATTTGTTCCAACCCGAGACATAAACAAAGACAAGGATAATCTTTCTAAAAAACGAAAAAAAAAGATCTGTTTTAACAGGAAATGGATATATCCATATATCTCTGATTTTTATTTATGAGATGATAAAATATGGCAAAACCCATACCAAGAAGTGGTTTACGTAGGAATGGACGTATTGGTTTACGTAAAAGTACACATAAAATACCAAAGGGAGTTATTCATGTTCAAGCAAGTTTCAACAATACAATTGTGACTGTTACGGATGTACGGGGTCGAGTAATTTCTTGGTCCTCCGCCGGTACTTGTGGATTCAAAGGTACAAGAAGGGGGACGCCGTTTGCGGCTCAAACCGCAGCAGGAACTGCTATTCGGACAGTAGTGGATCAAGGTATGCAACGAGCAGAAGTCATGATAAAAGGCCCCGGTCTCGGACGAGATGCAGCATTAAGAGCTATTCGTCGAAGTGGTATACTATTAAGTTATATATGTGATGTAACTCCTATGCCCCATAATGGCTGTAGGCCCCCTAAAAAAAGACGTGTGTAAAAATAACCATTAACTAGATTTCAAGAGAAATAAACAATTCAATAATTTGATCAAATAATATTACTATGGTTCGAGAGAAAATAAGAGTATCTACTCGGACACTAAAGTGGAAATGTCTTGAATCAAGAGCAGACAGTAAACGTCTTTATTACGGACGCTTTATTCTGTCTCCACTTATGAAAGGTCAAGCAGATACAATAGGTATTGCGATGCGAAAAGCTTTGCTTGGCGAAATAGAAGGAACATGTATCACACGTGCAAAATCTGAAAAAATACCACATGAATACTCTACCCTAATAGGTATTCAAGAATCAGTCCATGAAATTTTAATGAATTTAAAAGAAATTGTATTGCGAAGTAATCTGTA